AAAATTTTATAGTTTGTATTTTTTTTTTTATAAAATGAATTTATAATAGAGTGCCTGATTTTAAAAGGATTATCTTGATAGGATAAATTATGTGTTCATACACCTTTATTACATTTAATAGAATTAAACTATCTCTAGAAATATCAAAAATTTCTGTACATCATATACTAAAACATAAAAAGATAAGCTAATAAAGCTAATAGGTTCATACCCTATAGATAAAGGTTCAATCCTTTTCTTTTTAATTATATTTTATAAAATTTTATTCTTTTTTTCTTTAATAATTGGATCATTAATCTCAATTTCATCAAGAACATGAATAGGAATATGAATAGGCTTAGAAATTAATTTGTTATCTATTATCCCCCTAATAAATAACAATAAAAATATCTTTGCATCTGAAGCTTCAATAAAATATTTTATTACTCAAGCTTTAGCTTCTACAATTATTATATTTTCTATTATCATAATATGTAAATTTGAATCATTTATTTGATTAAATAATTCATTTATGTTAACCTTTAATTCAGCACTTTTAACAAAAATAGGAGCAGCCCCCTTCCATTTTTGATTCCCCGAAGTAATTGAAGGTATTTCATGAATAAACTGTTTAATTATATTAACTTGACAGAAAATTGCACCAATGATTTTAATTATGTTTAATTTATCATTACCTAAATTTTTCTCAATTATTATTATTTTAAGAATATTAATTGGAAGTTTAATAGGATTAAACCAAATTAGTCTCCGAAAGATTATAGCTTATTCATCAATTAATCATATTGGATGAATACTAGGAGCTATATTTTATATAAATTCAATTTGAATATATTATTTCTTAATTTATTCAGTTATTAGTATTAATTTGATTTTATTATTTAAAATATTTAACATTTTCTTTGTAAAACAACTTATCTCAATTAATTTAAATTTTATGGCTAAATTTTTATTCATTTTTAATTTAATATCTTTAGGAGGACTCCCCCCCTTCCTTGGATTTATGCCAAAATGATTAACAATTCAAAATTTAATTAATCTAAATCACTTATTTTTGTCATTCACAATAATCATATTAACCTTAATCACATTATTTTATTACATACGAATTACATACGCTATTTTAATGTTTAACTCCAATGAATTAAATTTTAAGTTAAATACATCATACAGAAACTTTTTTACAACTTCAGTAAATTTAAGTAGAATCCTAGGATTATTAATCTGCACTAATTTATTTAACATCCTCTAAGGATTTAAGTTAAATAAACTTGTAACCTTCAAAGCTACCAATAAAGTCCTCTCTTTAAGCCTTAGGGCTGACCCACTGTCAAATTTGCAATTTGAAATCATAAAATTTTGATTATAAGACTCGATTTATGTTTAAGGCCAACTAATTGATCTTGGTAAAAGAATTATGAATTCATAAATAAATTTACAATTTATCGCCTATTATCAGCCATTTTACCGAATAAATGGTTATTCTCTACCAATCACAAAGACATTGGTACTCTTTACTTTATTTTTGGAGCTTGAGCAGGTATAGTTGGTACTTCTTTAAGCCTTTTAATTCGAGCAGAATTAAGAGCTCCCGGAAGATTAATTGGAGATGATCAAATTTATAATGTTATTGTAACTGCTCATGCTTTCGTAATGATTTTTTTTATAGTTATGCCTATTGTAATTGGTGGATTTGGAAATTGATTAGTACCTTTGATATTAGGAGCTCCTGATATAGCATTCCCTCGAATAAATAACATAAGATTTTGGTTGCTTCCCCCTTCCTTGTCTTTATTGTTAATGAGAAGAATGGTTGAAAGAGGAGCAGGAACTGGATGAACTGTTTACCCTCCTTTATCCTCAAATATTGCTCATGGTGGTGCTTCAGTTGATTTAGCTATTTTCAGCCTTCATTTAGCAGGAATTTCGTCAATTTTAGGTGCTGTAAATTTTATCACTACAATCATTAACATACGATCAACAGGAATAACTTATGAACGAATACCTTTATTTGTATGATCTGTAGGAATTACTGCTCTTTTACTTCTTCTTTCATTACCTGTTTTAGCAGGAGCAATTACTATACTTTTAACTGATCGAAATTTAAATACTTCATTTTTTGACCCAGCAGGAGGAGGAGATCCAATTTTATATCAACATTTATTTTGATTTTTTGGACACCCAGAAGTTTACATTTTAATTTTACCAGGATTTGGAATAATTTCTCACATTATTAGTCAGTCAAGAGGTAAAAAGGAAACATTTGGATCATTAGGAATAATTTATGCAATAATAGCTATTGGTTTATTAGGATTTGTAGTATGGGCTCATCATATATTTACTGTGGGAATAGATGTTGATACACGAGCTTACTTTACTTCAGCTACAATAATTATTGCAGTTCCTACAGGAATTAAAATTTTTAGTTGATTAGCTACATTACATGGAACTCAAATTAAATATACTCCTCCTATACTTTGATCGTTAGGATTTGTATTTTTATTCACAATTGGTGGATTAACTGGAGTAATTTTAGCAAATTCATCAATTGATATTATTCTTCATGATACTTACTATGTTGTTGCTCATTTCCATTATGTTCTTTCAATAGGAGCAGTATTTGCAATTATAGCAGGACTTGTTCAATGATACCCTTTATTTACAGGATTATCTTTAAATAAATACTTATTAAAAATTCAATTTTTTATTATATTTATTGGAGTTAATTTAACTTTTTTCCCTCAACATTTTTTAGGATTAGCAGGAATACCTCGTCGATATTCTGATTATCCAGATGTATATACTCCTTGAAATGTTATTTCATCAATTGGGTCATTAATTTCAATAATAAGAATTTTTCTTTTATTATTTATTATTTGAGAAAGATTTGTATCTATACGAATAAATATCTCAGCTATAAATTTTTCTACTTCTATCGAATGATTTCAGCTTTATCCACCAGCTGAACACAGATATTCTGAACTTCCTATGTTAACTAATTTCTAATATGGCAGATTAGTGCAATGGATTTAAACCCCATATATAAAGTTTAAACTTTTTTTAGAAAATGGCAACATGAAATACCATCTTTGTACAAGATAGAGCTTCACCTTTAATAGAACAATTAATATTTTTCCATAACCATTCACTAATAATTCTTTTAATAATTACAGTATTAGTAGGTTATTTAATAACAAGAATTATTTTTAATAAATTTAGTTATCGATATCTTCTTGAAGGTCAGGAAATTGAATTAATTTGAACATTTATTCCAGCAATTATTTTAATTTTTATTGCTTTACCTTCATTACGATTGCTATATCTTTTAGATGAAACAGTTAATCCTTTAATTTCAATAAAAACAATTGGTCATCAATGATATTGATCATATGAATACTCTGACTTCAAAAATATTGAATTTGATTCTTATATAATTCCTACAAATGAATTACCTTTAAGAGGATTTCGATTATTAGATGTTGATAACCGAATTGCTATTCCTTACAAGTCTCAAATTCGATTAATAGTTACAGCTGCTGATGTTCTTCATTCTTGAACTATCCCTTCAATTAGAGTAAAAATTGATGCTACACCAGGTCGATTAAATCAAATATCATTTTATTTAAATCGAACAGGAATTTTTTATGGACAATGTTCAGAAATTTGTGGGGCTAATCATAGATTTATACCTATTGTAATAGAAAGAATTTCACCTGAATATTTTATTAAATGAATTTATAAAATATCTTCTTCATTAGATGGCTGAAAGTAAGCACTGGTCTCTTAAACCATTTTATAGTAATTTACATCTACTTCTAATGAAAAATTTAGTTAAGTTATAACATTAGTCTGTCAAGCTAAAATCATTAAAATTTTTAATAATTTTTAATTCCTCAAATAGCTCCATTAAATTGATTAATTTTATTTATTATGTTTATTATAATTTATTTAATATTTAATTTTATTAATTATTATTCATTTATATATAATCCAAAAATTTCTACTTTTTCTAAAAAAATTAAAACTATTAATTGAAAATGATAACTAATTTATTTAGATCTTTTGACCCTTCTACAAGATTCAACTTATCATTAAATTGATTAAGAACATTATTAGGAATATTAATTATTCCTTCAATATTTTGATTAATCCCTTCTCGATGAAATTATCTATGAGTTAAAATAATTATAATTCTTCATAATGAATTTAAAATTTTGCTTGGTAATTCAATTAAAGGAAGAACTTTAATTTTTATTAGATTATTTAGATTTATTATATTTAATAATTTTTTAGGGTTATTCCCATATATTTTTACTAGATCAAGACATTTAATTATAACTTTAGGATTATCATTACCTCTTTGATTAAGATTTATAATTTATGGATGATTAAATAATACTATACATATATTTGCCCATTTAGTTCCCCAAGGAACACCTCCAGTACTTATACCTTTTATAGTATGTATTGAAACTATTAGAAATATTATTCGTCCAGGTACTTTAGCTGTTCGTCTAGCTGCTAATATAATTGCAGGACATTTATTAATAACACTTTTAGGAAATACGGGACCTATACTATCTATTATTATAGTAAATATTCTTATTATTACTCAAATTTTACTTTTAGTTTTAGAATCAGCTGTTGCTATTATTCAATCTTATGTATTTGCTGTTTTAAGAACTTTATATTCAAGAGAAGTAAATTAATGCATAGACATAAAAATCATACATTTCATTTAGTTGACGTAAGACCTTGACCTTTAACTGGAGCTTTAAGAGCTATAGTTATAATAATTGGATTAATTAAGTGATTTCATTATTTTAATAATAATTTATTTATTATTGGAAATATTATTACTTTAATAATTATATACCAATGATGACGGGATGTGTCTCGAGAAGGTACATTTCAAGGCCTTCATACTTATACAGTTACTATAGGATTACGATGAGGAATAATTTTATTTATTACTTCAGAAGTTTTCTTTTTTTTATCATTTTTTTGAAGATTCTTTCATAATAGTCTTTCTCCTAATATTGAATTAGGAATAATATGACCTCCTAAAGGAATTGAGCCTTTTAATCCTATTCAAATTCCTCTTTTAAATACAATAATTCTTTTAACTTCAGGATTAACAGTAACATGAGCTCATCATAGTTTAATAGAAAATGACTTTAAGCAAACAACTCAAGGTTTACTAATAACTGTTTTATTAGGTATTTATTTTTCTATTCTTCAAGGATATGAATATATAGAAGCTCCTTTTTCTATTGCTGACTCTGCTTATGGCTCTAGATTTTTTATAGCAACTGGATTTCATGGATTACATGTAATTATTGGAACAACTTTTCTCTTAATTTGTTTAATTCGTCATTTAAATAATCATTTTTCTTCTATTCATCATTTTGGATTTGAAGCAGCTGCTTGATATTGACATTTTGTAGATGTTGTTTGATTATTTTTATATATCTCTATTTACTGATGAGGTAGATGTTTATATAGTATAATAATTATATTTGATTTCCAATCAAATGATCTAATAAAAATTAGTTTAAACAATTAAAATTATATTATATTCAAGATTATTAATTTTTTTAATTTCATTAATTATAATAACTTTAGCAATTTTAATTTCTAAAAAAACTTTCATAGATCGAGAAAAAAGAAGACCCTTTGAATGTGGATTTGATCCTAAATCTTCAGCTCGATTGCCTTTTTCTTTACAATTTTATTTAATTGCAGTAATTTTTTTAATTTTTGATGTAGAAATTACTTTATTAATACCATTAATTATTAATTTAAAAATTTCTAATTTATTATATTTTATGATAATTTCATTTTTTTTTATTTTTATTTTAATTATTGGATTATTTCATGAATGAAATCAAGGAGCATTAAAATGAGCTAATTAGGATAATAGTTAAATATAACATTTAATTTGCATTTAAAAAGTATTGAAAATTCAATTTATCTTAAAATAAGAAACAAAAATTTGTATTTAGTTTCGACCTAAAATTTTGATGATAAACATCCTTATTTTTAATTGAAACCAAAATAGAGGTATATCACTGTTAATGATTAAATTGAGAAATTCTCCAATTAAAGAAATAGGATATTCAAGAATAAGCTTCTAACTTAATTCTTTAGCGATGTAATTTCGTTAATATTTCTATTTATATAGTTTAAGTAAAACCTTACATTTTCATTGTAAAATTAGAATTTTTCTTATAAATATTCAAAAATAATTTTATTTCCTTAATATCTTCAATATTATGCTCTAAATATAAGCTATTTGAATAAATAATTAAAATTAAAATAATTCATATAATTAATAAAATTAAAAAAATTTTTAAATTATTATTAAATAAAATTTGCATAAATATAGATGAATTTTTTAATTGATTATATAAATTTTGACTTCCAATATATTCAGATCACCCTTGATCTAATTTTTTATAAATAAATTTTCCTATAGATAAAGGTATTAAATTAATTCTATAAGTTGATAAAATTGGTATATTTCATATCGAAGAAAAAAATAACCTATAATTTAAATATGAAAAAGATTTTAAATTATAATTTAAATAAAACTTAGAAAATTCATAACCAATAAATCCTCCAATTAATCTTACAATTAATGCTATAATTTTTATTAAAAAAGGTAAACAAATAAAATAAGGTACAGGAAATATTAATCATATTAATATTCTTCCTCCTATAATAACAAATATAATCAATCCTCCTATTCCTTTTAATATTTTTAATCTACTATCATTTAAATTATTTAATGATAAAAAATTAAATCTACCAATTATTGAATAATAAATTAACCGTAATGTATAACATACAGTTAAACCTGTAGAAAGAAAATAAATTAAATAAATATATACATTTAAATAATTTATAGATAAAATCTCTAAAATTAAATCCTTAGAATAAAACCCTGATAAAAAAGGTAGACCACATAAAGATAGATTTGAAATAATAAAAAAACATCTTGTTAAAGGTATTTGAACAATTAATCCTCCTATATAACGAATATCTTGACAATCATTTAAATTATGAATAATACATCCAGCACATATAAATAAAGTAGCCTTAAAAAGAGCATGAGTTAATAAATGAAAAAATGATAACTTATATTCTCCTAAAGCTAAAATTCTTATTATTAAACCTAATTGCCTTAAAGTTGATAGAGCAATAATTTTCTTTAAATCAAATTCAAAGTTAGCACCTAACCCTGCTATAAATATAGTTATAGTCCCTAAAAATAATAAAACTATTATTAAATTAATTCTTATAGCATAATTAAATCGAATTAATAAATATACACCAGCAGTTACTAAAGTTGAAGAATGAACTAAAGAAGAAACAGGAGTTGGGGCTGCTATAGCTGCAGGTAATCAAGAAGAAAAAGGAATCTGTGCTCTTTTAGTAATTCTGGCTAATACTACTAATCAAGAAATTAAATTTATTCTTAAATCATTTTTTATAAATTCTAAATAAAAAACATAATTTCATCTACCATAATTTAATATTCAAGCAATTGATATTAATAAAGCAACATCTCCAATTCGATTTGTTAATGCAGTTAATATTCCTGCTCTATAAGATTTTGTATTTTGATAATAAATTACTAAACAATAAGATACTAATCCTAACCCATCTCAACCTAATAAAATTCTAATTAAATTAGGTCTAATAATTAATAATATTATAGATAAAACAAATATTGATACTAATATAATAAATCGATTTATATTTAAATCTCCTATTATATAATCATATCTGTAAAAAACAACTATAGAAGAAATAAATAAAACAAATCTTATAAATAATAAAGATATTCAATCTAATAAAACTGTTATTATAATTTGACTTGAATTTAAAGATAAAACTTCGAACTCTAAAATTAATCTATAATCATTAATTATAAATAATACTCTAGCTAAAAAATTTAAAATTGAAAATATTAAAAAAATTCCAAAATAAATATAACAAATTGATATAATTTAAAGTTAATATTAACATCTTTGATTCCACAAATCAATATTTTTAATAAACTATTTAAATAAATTCATAAAACTAAATATTCTGACTTTAAAATTAATAAATTCAATGGTAATCAATGTAAAATTAATAATAAAAATTCACGTACATATCCTATTGAAAATGAATATATACCTGAAAATAATATTCCATGTTGACTATATGAATATAAATATAATGAATAAGCTGCTCTAAAGAATGACATTAATGATAATATTAATATAGTAATTCAATTTCAACTAATTAAACTATTAATTAATATAATTTCTCCTAAAAGATTTAAAGAAGGGGGAGCAGCTATATTTGATGAAGATAATAAAAATCACCATAAAGACATTGAAGGTATTAAATTAATCAATCCTTTATTTAAATACAATCTTCGACTTATTAATCGCTCATAAGAAATATTAGCTAAACAAAATAATCCAGAAGAACATAACCCATGAGCAATTATTATTACTAATGCTCCGCATAAGCCTCAATAATTTAAAGTTATAATTCCACCTAGAACTATCCCTATATGAGCTACTGATGAATAAGCGATTAATGCTTTAATATCTGTTTGTCGTAAACAAATTAAAGATACATATAAACCCCCTATTAATCTAATTGTTATAAAAATATATCTAAATTTTATTACTATAAATTGAAAATTGATTAATAAACGTATTATTCCATATCCCCCTAATTTTAATATTACACCAGCTAAAATTATTGATCCTGAGACAGGGGCTTCAACGTGAGCTTTAGGTAATCATAAATGAACAAAATATATAGGTATTTTAACTAAAAAAACTATATTTATACATAAAAATATAAAAAATCTATTAACGAATTCATTTATTAAAAAAAAATCTAATGAATTGTAATTTTTATAATAATTAAATAAAGCAATTATTATAGGTAAAGATGCAAATATAGTATAAAATAATAAATAAGCCCCTGCTTGAATTCGTTCAGGTTGATATCCTCATCCAATAATTAAAATTAAAGTGGGAATTAAACTTATCTCGAAAAATAAATAAAAAATAAATAAATTTATTGATCTAAAAGTAATAAATAAAGAAATAATTATTATAAGTATAACAAATAAAAATATTGAATAATAATTATTATTTATATAAATTTTAGAACTAGCTATAATTATTAGAGAACAAATTCATATTCTTAATAAAATTATTATATATCTTAATAAATCACATCCTAAAAAATAACTAATATTATAAACTAAATAATTAAATCTAAAATTTATTATAAATATTATAAATATAATCAAATAAATAAATTGATTAAATCAAAATTTTTTAAAAAATCTTAAAGGAATCATAAAAATTATTATTAAAATAAATTTTATCATAATAAATTAAATGAATTAAAATAATCATTACCATGAGTTCGAATTAAAGAAACTAAAATAGATAATCCTAAAGCACCCTCACAAACTCTTATTGTTAAAAAAATTATAGAAAAATTATACTCATTTAAAAAATCTGATAAATAAATAAATAAATTAAAATATAAAGATAAAACAATAAATTCTAAACTTAATAATATTATTAAAAAATGTTTTCGATTTAAAGAAAAAGCTAATAATCCTGAAAAATATATAAAAATAGAAAAAAATATTAAATAAATTAACATTAGTTTTAATAATTTAATAAAAATATTGGTCTTGTAAACCAAAAATAAGATTTTCTTTTAAAACTTCAAAGGAAAAAATTACTTTTATCTTTAATCTCCAAAATTAATATTTTAAATAAACTATCCTTTGCATTTCTTCGTTATTAATTATATCTTTAATATTTTCAAGAATTTTTTTTTTTTTAAATCATCCTTTATCTATAGGAATAATTTTACTTAGACAAACTATTTTAATTTCTTTAATTACTGGTCTATTATCTATTAATTTTTGATTTTCTTATATTATATTCTTAATTATAATTGGAGGAATATTAGTTTTATTTATTTACATAACTAGAATTGCCTCAAATGAATTATTTAAATTTTCTATTAAAATTATATCTTATAGTTTAATTATATTATTTATTATTTTTATTAATTTAATTATAAAAATTAATTTAATAGAATATTTCTTAATAAATTTTAATTTATTAGATTATATTTCTATTAATTTTTCATTAAATAAATTTATTAATTATCCATCTAATTATATTATATTTTTAATAATTATTTATTTATTAATTACTTTAATTGCTGTAGTAAAAATTATTAATCTAAATTATGGCCCTTTACGTCAAAAATTTTAATGAAAACACCTTTTCGAACTTCATCTCCTTTATTAAAAATTATTAATAACAGATTAATTGACCTACCTTCTCCCTCGAATATTTCAGCATGATGAAATTTTGGATCATTATTAGGATTATGCTTAGGAATCCAAATTGTTACAGGATTATTCTTAGCTATACATTATACAGCTAACGTTGAATTAGCTTTTAATAGAGTTGCTCATATTTGTCGAGATGTAAATCACGGATGATTAATTCGAACTTTACATGCTAATGGAGCTTCATTTTTTTTTATTTGTATTTATTTTCATATTGGACGGGGAATTTATTATAGATCTTATAATTTAAAATTAACTTGAATTATTGGAGTAATTATTTTATTCATAGTTATAGCAACAGCATTTTTAGGTTATGTTTTACCTTGGGGACAAATATCTTTTTGAGGAGCTACTGTAATTACTAATTTATTATCTGCAATTCCTTATTTAGGAATAAATATTGTTCAATGATTATGGGGAGGTTTTGCAGTAGATAATGCTACATTAACTCGATTTTTTGCATTTCATTTTTTACTTCCTTTTGTAGTTGCCGCATTAGTAATAATTCATCTTTTATTTCTTCACCAAACAGGATCTAATAATCCTTTAGGGGTTAATAGAAATATTGATAAAATTCCATTTCATCCATACTTTTCATTAAAGGATTTATTTGGATATTTAATTATACTAATAATTTTAATAACTTTAAATTTAACTAATCCATATTTATTAGGAGACCCTGATAATTTTGTTCCCGCTAATCCTTTAGTTACCCCTATTCATATTCAACCTGAATGATACTTCTTATTTGCTTATGCAATTTTACGTTCAATTCCTAATAAATTAGGAGGAGTAATTGCTTTAGTTATATCAATTGCTATTCTTTTAATTATACCTTTTATTAATAATAAAATAATTAAAAGAACTCAATTTTACCCAATTAATAAATTTTTATTTTGATCATTAATTACAATTGTAATTTTATTAACATGAATTGGAGCTCGCCCAGTTGAAGATCCTTATATTATTACTGGACAAATCTTAACAGTTTTATATTTTTTATATTATATTATTAATCCTATTATCGCTAATTTATGAGATTACATTATTTTTAAAAATTAGTTAATGAACTTGTTATAAGTATATATTTTGAAAATATAAAAAAGAAGTTAAACCTTCTATTAACTTTCTACTAAATTTAATTAACTAATAAATTTAAATTATTAAAGAAAAAATAAATAATTTTAAACCAATATAAAAAAATAAATAATTTAAAGAAACTGGTAAAAATCTTTTTCAAGCTAAATATATTAATTTATCATAACGAAAACGAGGTAAAGTCCCCCGAACTCAAACCCATAAAAATGATATAAAACTTAATTTTACAAAAAATATTCAAGAATAAATATCTGAACCTATAAATAATAAAACACATATTATTCTTATAAATAAAATTCTAGCATATTCTGCTAAAAAAATTAATGCAAAACCTCCTCTTCTATACTCTACATTAAATCCTGAAACTAACTCAGACTCTCCTTCTGCAAAATCAAAAGGTGTACGATTTGTTTCAGCTAATCTTGAAACAAACCAAATTATTCTTAAAGGAAATATTAAAAAAATAAATCAAATTAAATTTTGATATTTTATAAATATTAATATATTTAATCTTAAAGTTAAAAATAAAAAAGATAATAAAATTAAAGCCAAACTTACTTCATAAGAAATTGTCTGAGCTACAGAGCGTAATCCTCCTAATAATGAATAATTTGAATTAGAAGATCAACCTGCAATTATAACAGTATAAACTCTTAATCTTGAAACACATAAGAAAAATATAAATCCTATATTAAAATTAAATAAAACAGTTAAAAAAGGTATACATAATCATAATAATAAAGCTAAAAATAAATTAAAAATTGGTGAACAATAATAAAAATTAAAATTTGATATTAATGGATAAATTCTTTCTTTTCTAAATAATTTAATAGCATCACTAAAAGGTTGAGGAATTCCTATAAAACCTACTTTATTTGGACCTTTACGAATTTGAATATAACCTAAAACTTTTCGCTCTAATAATGTCAAAAAAGCTACGCCTACTAATACACAAATTAATAAAATTAATATTCTTAAAAAAATTAAAATTAAATCAATTAAATTCAAGTATTATTTGTATATTATACATATTTAAATTCTAAATTTAATGCACTAATCTGCCAAAATAATAATAATATTCCTTTAAAAATAAATTTTACTTATATTTGGTCCTTTCGTACTAAAATATAATTTTTTATTAAAGATAGAAACCAACCTGGCTCACACCGGTTTAAACTCAGATCATGTAAAATTTTAAAGGTCGAACAGACCTAATAATTTAGCTTCTACACCAAATTTAAATTTTAATCCAACATCGAGGTCGCAAACTTCTTTTTCGATTAGAACTCTTTAAAGAAATTACGCTGTTATCCCTAAGGTAATTTAATCTTTTAATCATTTAATGGATCAATTAATCATAAATTTATGTTTAAATTAAAAAAAGTTTATTAATTTTTTTTATCACCCCAATAAAATATTATTTTAACAATAAAAAATAAGATTCTAAAAATTTTATTGAATAATTAATATAAAACTCTATAGGGTCTTCTCGTCTTTTAACATTATTTAAGCTTTTTAACTTAAAAATTAAATTCTAATTAAATTAAATAGAGACAGCTATTTTCTCGTCCAACCATTCATTCTAGCTTTTAATTAAAAAACTAATTATTATGCTACCTTAGCACAGTCAAAATACTGCGGCCATTAAAAATTCAGTGGGCAGGTCAGACTTTAAATTATTATCAAAAAGACATGTTTTTAATAAACAGGCGAAAAATAATTTTTGCCGAATTCCTTTATTTAAACTAAACTAATTTAAAATAATATACATAAAATTATACTAATTTTATCATTATTACATTTATTTTTTTATTAAATAAATTATTTAAATATAAAAATTAAAATTTATAAAAATAAATAAATTAAAATAATTAATTATAACATATTAAAATTAAAAAATTCTAATCCTATATATTATTTAAATTTTTATAAATTTATAAATTTATATTTTTTAGCTTATCCTAAAAAATATTTAAATTTAATAAAAATTAACTTTCAAATAAATTAATTTTTTATTAAACATAAAATTAAATTTTTTTCTTTAAAAACTAGATATATTTATAAACGAATAACGTTTCATTTCTAATAAAATATTTTAAATATTTATTTTACAATAAAATTTATATTTTATTAACTCTTATAAAATCGAGAAAATTAAATTAATAATTATTATTTAATAAGCCCTGATACACAAGGTACAATAAATTAAATTTACTTTTAATTTTATAAAATAATTCTATCACTATACTAATTAACTATAATATTTATTATTTTTTCATAATCATTATTAAAAAATAAATTATTTTTTTTAAAAAATTTTAATAATATTTTATAATCAAATTAAATTGAATTACACAATTAACTTTTTAATGTAAGTAAAATACTTTTTAATCAAGCTCTAATTTGCCTTTCTAGATACACTTTCCAGTACATCTACTTTGTTACGACTTATCTCATTTTATATGAGAGTGACGGGCAATATGTACATATTTTAGAGCTAAAATCATAAAATTAAATTAAATTTTATTACTATTAAATCCATTTTCAAATTAATTTTTAATTAATTATCCATAAATATCTTTATTGTAACCCATTTATTCTTATTTATAAGCTGCACCTTGATCTGACTTTTTTTAAAATTTTAATTTCTGAACATTTATATTCTTATAAAATATTCATTAACGACGATATACAAACTATTTAAAATAAGTAAAATAAATTGTGGATTATCAATTACTAAACAGGTTCCTCTAAATAGACTAAAATACCGCCAAAATTTTTAACTTTTAAGACCATAACTATAACTTACTTAGTAATTTATTTAAATTTTAAATAATAGGGTATCTAATCCTAGTTTAATTAAAAATTTCATAAATCATAAATTTTTAAATAATTTTTTAAAAATTTTAAATTTCACCTAAAAAAATTAATATTATATTATTTTTATAAATAACTTATTATTAACTAATATAAATTAATTGCATTATTTGTATAACCGCAACTGCTGGCACAAATTTTGTTAATACTGATATAAATACCTAAATCATAATTTCTTATATTTTTAAATTTAATCACTGCTTAAATATTATTTAAAATTTTATACAAAAATTTACATATAATAATTCTATAAATTAATTTAATAAACCAAATTAAAACTTTTTTTTAAAAATTATTTAAATAACAAACCATTTAATATAAATAATTAACATATAAATAATTAATATAATATTAAATTTAACTTTTAAATCATAATATAAATTTCATAAAAAAATCTTTAAATATTTTAATTACAGAAAATTTGATTTTATTATTTAAAATATTTAAAAATTAATTTTACCATTTAACAAAATTACTTTCAAAGCTAGCTCCGCTGCGGCTCTAAGGTGTGATGTATACAAATTCAAATCAAATTATCCTAAATAGATACTCCCCATTTAACTGAATTCTCAACTTTAAACTAATTCCTCAGGCATTTAATATTTTCTTTCTAATCATTTAACAAGATTACTTTCAAAGCTAGCTCCGCTGCGGCTCTAAGGTGTAATGTATACGAATTCAAATCAAATTATCCTAAATAGATACTCCCCATTTAACTGAATTCTCAACTTTAAACTAATTCCTCAGGCATTTAATATTTTCTTTCTAATCATTTAACAAGATTACTTTCAAAGCTAGCTCCGCTGCGGCTCTAAGGTGTAATGTATACGAATTCAAATCAAATTATCCTAAATAGATACYCCCCATTTAACTGAATTCTCAACTTTAAACTAATTCCTCAGGCATTTAATATTTTCTTTCTAATCATTTAACAAGATTACTTTTTAATTTAACTAAATAAATTAATTTTAAAATAAATTTTTAAAATTCCCCCAAATCTTAAAAACCAATTAAAATTTATTTTTTTAATTTTTAAAAAAAAATGCTTAAAAATTTAAAAAATTACCCAAAATTTTAAAATTTTACCCCTTAAATTTCAAAAAAATCATCTAAAATTTTTAAAATTACCTATAAATTTTAAAAATTATTTAAAATTTTTAAATTTTATACCCCCAAAATTTTTAAAAAATCCCCAAAATTTTTAAAAAAATTACTCAAAAATTAAAAAATTTTTTTTAAAAATCAAAAAAAAATAACAAAACTTTAAAATTTCTATATCCCCTCCAGAAATTTTGGGCATAACCCCCCCCTGAAAAAATTTTTTTTTCATTTTTTTTTAAAATTTAACTAATTTTTACATTCATAAAAATTTTAACTAAAATTTACATATAATATTTTACCCCTAAAATTTATAAATTTTAAATTATTTTTTACATATAAAAAATTTAGTTTATTAAAACGGTTCAATTTTTTTTCAAAAATCATGAAATTTTAGTTTAATTTTATCATTAACTTTTTTTATTGTTAAAGATATAATTTTTATTAAAAGAAAATATTTTTTTATAAATTTAATTAAAACTTTTTTATAAAACTTTAAATTTTAAAACTCTTAAATTTAATTGACTAATATTTTTTAATCTTTTTTTTTTAAAATTTCTAATTTAATTTACTCTCCAATATTTGGTCAAAATTAAGAACTACAAAAAAAGGAGGCTAAAAAAAAGGTACAAAAACTCAATCATTTTTAAGTTTCTGTACAATGTAATTTTAATTGAAAATATATCCACTTTTCTTATAGAATAATCTAATTTATAAAATAACTTACTTATTTTATTAGATTTTTCACAACCAATTTTTTTAAAAAAAAAATTGTTTGATATTTAATTTAAAATTCAAAACCTATAATTAAACTAATTTTATATTAGTAAAACATAATCTTTTTTTGCCCAAAATTTTAAAATATTTTTACTAAATTTAATTAAAAAAAAAGACCCCTTTTTTTTGGGTTTTACCCCCCATTTTTTGGACCTCCCAAAAACCCTTTTTTTTGATTATATTGTACATTTAAAAATTAAAGACTAACTTTTATATAAAAATTTTTTTATAAAAAATAAGACTAATAATATAATTCTATTCATTAGATTAAAATATAGTTTAAATAATTATTTAAACTTAAAAATCAATTAAAAAATTGTTTAATTTTACCCTTCATTTATTTTTTTTTTTCAAAAAAATTACAAGTCCAAATTTTTTATTGAATTTTTCCTTCTTCTTTTTTTTCGTACTTTTTTATCAATTCTTTATTTTAAACTAAAAATATAATCTTTTTATTAATAAAATTATAATTTATTAGATAATTACTTATTATAGATAGTTAAATTATATCAGTATTCAATTATAATGTAATATTATATTAAAAAACAGATACTCCATAAATTGTAAATAGTTTAATCAATTAATCATAAGGGTTTTTTTTTTTATATATAATTTTCTAATAAATTAATAAAAATACTTAAATTATAATTAAAAAATAGTTTAATTTATATGTATAACATATAAATCAAAAACACTGATTTATATATATATTAAATAATATACTATAGTTTTTTAACATACCTATTTTCTAATAATATTTAATTTATCGTTATATTCTTTTAATAAAAATTTATGTTATTAATAATAAATTAAATGTTTAATTATAGGTATATATTTATTATTTTATTATTATATATTATATTATATATATATATTTTTTTAATAATTTAAAGATAAATATAAATAATATAAATAAACAAAAAAAATATAGGTATGTTATTCAATATATAATATATATATATAAATTATTTATTATAATATATATAATTGTAAAATAAATGATTACATATAAACAGTAAACGATAGTTATTCTCTTAATTTTTTTTTCACAGAATTCAGTAAAACAACCTATATAGTTAATTCTGAGTAATCTTATCTTAGCCCAATATTCTATTTTTTCTTTTTCTTAACAATTGATTTCTTATATATATATATATATCTTTTATATATAATTATTAAATATATTTGATAAATTTATAATCATTTATTAAGGGTACCCCTCGGTATAATTCCGTATGGGGGTCTAGTTTTTTTTATAGATAAATTAATTAAGAAAAAAATCAATTTTTTTGGTTTTTTATCAACCCCCTAAGGAGGTATTTTTTGTTTTTTAAATTCAAAAAAATGCAACTTTTTTTTTGGCCCTTTTTTGTCTAAATTTAGCACATAAGCCA